AATATGCTCTTCAGGCACTTGAACCCACTTGGATCACATCGAGACAAATAGAAGCAGGGCGGCGAGCAATGACAAGAAATGTGCGTCGTGGTGGAAAAATATGGGTACGTATATTTCCAGACAAGCCAGTTACTGTAAGACCTACGGAAACACGTATGGGTTCGGGTAAAGGATCTCCCGAATATTGGGTAGCTGTCGTTAAACCAGGTAGAATACTTTATGAAATGGGCGGAGTAGCAGAAAATATAGCCAGAAAAGCTATTTCAATAGCGGCGTCCAAAATGCCTATACGAACTCAATTTATTATTTTGGGATAGGAACGTAGAACGAAAGGAAAGAATCCGAGGGGGGTAAAAAAACAATTGAAGATTTCTTTTGGACAAATAATATTTCTTTTTTTTTTACTTCGCCTTTTGCTTTGCATTGAAAGAACAGATTCAAAAATGATATGATTCAACCTCAAAGCCATTTGAATGTAGCGGATAACAGTGGTGCCCGAAAATTAATATGTATTCGAATTATAGGAGCTAGTAATCGACGATATGCTCATATCGGTGACATTATTGTTGCTGTGATCAAGGAAGCATTACCAAATATGCCTCTAGAAAGATCAGAAGTGATCAGAGCTGTAATTGTACGTACTTGTAAAGAACTTAAACGCGACAACGGTATGATAATACGATATGATGACAATGCTGCAGTTGTCATTGATCAAGAACGAAATCCAAAAGGAACTCGAGTTTTTGGTGCGATTGCCCGAGAATTGAGACAGTTAAATTTCACTAAAATAGTTTCATTAGCACCCGAGGTATTATAAGATGAGATCATACGTATAATAGTTATATTATACATAGTATTTGAATGAAATAGTATTGAATTAATTAGTGGATTTGATTGTATCTTACGTATATCCCTTATTTTAAACCTTATTTTAAAAATAAATTTAAAAATAAATATAAATATTTATAATTTATAAATAAATACAAAATTGCATGTTGATTATATCAAAAAATGTGAGGCAAGAAAAATTTTAGTTTATCATGGGTAGGGACACTATTGCTGACATAATAACCTCTATACGAAATGCCGACATACATAGAAAAGGGACGGTGCAAATAGCATCCACTAACATCACGGAAAACATAGTGAAAATCCTTTTACGAGAAGGTTTCATCGAAGATGTGAGAAAGCATCAGGAAAACAACAAATATTTTTTGGTTTTAACCCTACGACATAGAAGGAATAGGAAAGGTCCCTCTAGAACTATTTTAAATTTAAAACGGATCAGTAGGCCTGGCCTACGAATCTATTCAAACTATCAACGAATTCCTAAAATTTTAGGCGGGATGGGGGTTGTAATTCTTTCTACTTCTAGAGGTATACTGACAGACCGAGAGGCTCGACTAGAAGGAATCGGCGGAGAAATTTTGTGTTATATATGGTAATCTTTCTGATATCCGAATTGGATCCAATCGAGAATGCCCTATTTGTCAAAAAAAAAAGGGGGGGCGAGTAAATTGATATTATTCCTCCTACATTAGGTGAAACTTCTAGGACTTTTTTTTACCTAGAATGAAAGAAAAAAATTGTTCATGAAGGATCCAACGGAGGTTTATACGTATACTATCGGGGAAGAGGATCAAAATTGAAGTAAGTCGTTATGATTCAACCGGAGGGGGTCTAATTTATAGACTCCGCAACAAAGCTTCGAATAATTAGGTGATTTTTTTCAATTTCTGCATTCCCTTCATGAGGATACAATTTGAGGTTCAAAATTTCAAGAAACTTATTTTCTTCCAATAAGTATACTCAGAATTAAGTTAAGGAAGGACAACTATGAAAATAAGGGCTTCCATTCGTAAAATTTGTGAAAAATGTCGACTGATCCGTAGGAAGGGACGAATTATAGTAATTTGTTCCAATCCGAGACATAAACAAAGACAAGGATAATCTTTTGAAAAGGGACTCTCTAACGGAAAGGATCCAAATAAAAAAATAGGATCTGTTTTAACCTGACATGGATATATCCATATATCTATAATTTCTATTTATTAGATGATAAAGCATGGCAAAATCTATACCAAAAACTGGTTCACGTAGGAATGCCCGTATTGGTTCACGTAAGAGTACACGTAGAATACCAAAGGGAGTTATTCACGTTCAAGCAAGTTTCAACAATACCATTGTGACTGTTACAGATGTGCGGGGTCGGGTAATTTCTTGGTCCTCCGCCGGTACTTGTGGATTCAAAGGTACAAGAAGAGGGACCCCATTTGCTGCTCAAACCGCAGCAGGAAATGCTATTCGGACAGTAGTAGATCAAGGTATGCAACGAGCAGAAGTCATGATAAAAGGGCCTGGTCTCGGAAGAGATGCAGCACTAAGAGCTATTCGTAGAAGTGGTATACTATTAAGTTTCGTACGTGATGTAACTCCTATGCCACACAATGGCTGTAGACCTCCTAAAAAAAGACGTGTTTAGAAATCAAAATGAAAAAGA